CTATATTTTTTCTCCACACCCACTTGTATGCATTTCGATCCATCAAAAATAATTGCAAGACCAACTGCTTGAATTCCTGATTTTTTATATCTCTTTTTATGCTTATGTATATGTATCCGGAAGTCCATCTAAAGAATTAATGTAGGAAGAATAGTGTGTGCATATACTATAATACCATCATATATATATATATATACCATAATTATACATATCTAATATTCTAATATATATTAAATATTAAATTATTAGTTAGATAGTTATTAGATAATATAATTATATAATAAATTCTATTAAATTATATAAATATTATATATAAATTATATAATATATATAATAATAACAAAATAAAAAAATATATATATATAAAATATATATAATTCTAAATTATAAAATTATATAATATAAAAAAAATATTAATAATTAAATAATTATTAAATAATTAATATTTAATTAATATTTTAATATTTATAATATAATAATAATATATAATAAATATATAATATAATATAAATATAATAAATAATATAATAAATAATAATATAAAAAATATATAATTATCTAATTCTAATATTTACTAATATTTAGAATTAAACGAATATAGATAAACTAAACTAAGTCAAGGTATTTTTTTTTCAGCTTTGGCAAAACGATCACAATTGATAGAATTATATTATTCAGTAAAGTACTAAATTAGTAATATTAATATTCCTAGCTCTAAAGCCCACTCCTTCCCCATACTACAAGTGAAAGAGAAAATGTAAACACTACCATTAAAGCAGCCCAAGCGAGACTTACTATATCCATGTGAATGATGTCCCTTATCTCTATGAAATGAAGTATTTATTCCATTATTAATTCATAATTATAGTGGAATCAATGGTGCAGAGTCAAAATAGGATTCTTACTTACGGCTAGTGATGAAACAATTTTACGAATCCACTCGTAAAAAGGTCCTTTATTTCTTAGTCAATAGATTCTATTGAAATTGAAAGAATTGGAAAATTGGAAAGAATAAAATAAAATATAAAAATATATAAAAAAAATATAAAATTAAATATATATTATTATTATATTATATTATTATTATATTTATATTATATATATATAAGATATATAAGATAGATAATGAAATAGAAGAAAAAAAAAAATAAGAAAAGAAGAATAACCATTTTGATTTCATTTCTGAGCACTCAGAGCCTATCCTGAGTTTGGATACAAAGTATCCTCGCTCAGTTCTTTCCACATCTTTAACCTTAGGAACCAAAATGGAGTGTCTCTTAGGAATCCTTGGATACCAAGATTTACGACTTCTTATTTTCATAGTTCTGATGCCCAGAATAGAATGAATTATCATTATTTCTTTTATTTGGTTCAATTCAGAATAGCCCAAACCAATGCATTAATAAGATTGGATTGCTTCAGATTTATTGTTATCTGTTTGAGCCACACTCAGAAACCAGATTTTTATAAATTTTTATAAAAAAGATGACAGTCTTTTATAGGACCTACGGGTTCTCAAAATCAAGTATCGACAGATCTAGTCCCTTGCCTATGCTTTTGCGGGGCAAGAATTTGTCAAGTTCGATCAGCAGGATTAAAAACTTCCAAGTCTTTTTTTGTTGATCAGGCGACACCCAGATTTGAACTGGGGATAAAGGATTTGCAGTCCCCCGCCTTACCACTTGGCCATGTCGCCAAATTCCATTTGTATTCCCTTAATGGATGAAAAATCCAATTGATTTACGACTAATTATTATCAATTACAATTATAATCAATTATAATATTCTAATATTATATTTTCTAATATTATATTCTAAATATTAATATTTTAATATTAATTATAATATTATATTATATAATATTATATGTGTATATGTAAACCCCAGAACAGTGTAAACTACAGAGCTGGAATTTTTATACGTGGATACCGAATGAATAGAAAATAGACATTATGATTTTTGATCGAGTGCGACTTGACCTATGTTGCACCAAGTTCAATTATGAGAAAAGATGCGATATATGGATAGCTATATCGGCATGTGCCGGTATGTACTTCCTAAAGATTACTCCTATGAGTATTACGTACGCAATTCAATTGTATTTTATAAATTCTACTACCAAAAAAGATTTGCGAATTACTTTTTGAGCGTTTGTGCTAAAAATAGTTAAACTCTATGCTATTCCTGATTCTTCTGTTTTTATCTCATTCATAGAGAGCGGATTGATTCCCAAATTCATTTATTTTTTATTTTTTGTACCCTGATCGTAATATCATAATAAAAGAATTGGGTAGAAATTGGATCAATTTTCTTATCCGATACCGATAAAAGACTCCGTCAACCTAAGTGACATAATTTTTTCCCAGGAATGCTTTATCAATTTTAATTTCTTTCTATTTGTACCTGGCTCAAATTCGAACTTGCGTAAAAAATGCCCTCCATTTCTCTGTCTTGCTTCCGTTCATACGTATGATATATATGGATAGAGTTGGCTAAAATTTTATGTGATTCAGTAAACAGAATACCCATTCCATCATTGCTAGATCGATCGGTATGGTTCGATGAATAGTGAGCTAAGCCAATAATGGGATTTTTTCAATAAAGAGGAAACTTCAGATTAAGATGCTCCAGAATGGAAATGAAGGAATGTCCACAATACCTGGATTTATTCAGATACAATTTGAGGGATTTTTTAGGTTCATTAATCAGGGCTTGGCGGAAGAATTTCATAAGTTTCCAAAAATTGAAGATAGAGATCAAGAAATTGAATTTAATTTATTTGTGGAAACATATCAATTGGTAGAGCCCTTGATAAAAGAAAGAGATGCTGTATATGAATCACTCACATATTCTTCTGAATTATATGTACCCGCGGTCTTAATTTGGAAAACCGATATAAATATGCAAGAACAAACAGTTTTTATTGGGAACATCCCTATAATGAATTCTTTTGGAACCTCTATAGTAAATGGAATATACCGAATTGTGATCAACCAAATATTGCAAAGTCCTGGTATTTACTACCGTTCAGAATTGGAACATAACGGAATTTCTGTCTATACCAGTACTATAATATCGGATTGGGGGGGAAGGTCAGAATTAGAAATTGACAGAAAAGCAAGGATATGGGCCCGTGTAAGTAGAAAACAAAAAATATCTATTCTAGTTCTATCATCAGCTATGGGTTCGAATATAAGAGAAATTCTAGATAATGTTTGTTACCCTGAGATTTTCTTGTCTTTCCCGAATGAAAAAGAGAAAAAAAAGATTGGGTCAAAAGAAAATGCTATTCTGGAGTTTTATCAACAATTTGCTTGTGTAGGGGTAGGGGGAGATCCGGTATTTTCTGAGTCCTTATGCAAGGAATTACAAAAGAAATTTTTTTACCAAAGATGTGAATTAGGAAAGATTGGTCGACGAAATATAAACCGGAGACTGAATCTTGATATACCCCAAAACAATACATTTTTGTTACCACAAGATCTATTGGCTGCTGTGGATCATTTGATTGAAATGAAATTTGGAATGGGTATACTTGACGATATGAATCACTTGAAAAATAAACGTATTCGTTCTGTCGCAGATCTATTACAGGATCAATTCGGATTGGCTCTTGTTCGTTTAGAAAATGCGGTTCGAGGAACTATATGTGGAGCAATCAGGCATAAATTGATACCGACTCCTCAAAATTTGGTAACTTCAACTTCATTAACAACTACTTATGAATCGTTTTTTGGCCTACACCCTTTATCTCAAGTTTTGGATCGAACTAATCCGTTGACACAAATTGTTCATGGGCGAAAATGGAGTTATTTGGGTCCTGGGGGATTGACGGGGCGAACTGCTAGTTTTCGGATACGAGATATCCACCCGAGTCACTATGGACGTATTTGCCCAATTGACACGTCCGAAGGAATCAATGTTGGACTTATTGGATCATTAGCTACTCATGTTAAGGTTGGTTATTGGGGATCTATAGAGAGTCCTTTTTATGAATTATCTGAGAGATCAAAAGAGGCACAGATGGTTTATTTATCACCAAATAGAGATGAATATTATATGGTAGCAGCAGGAAATTCTTTGGCCTTGAATCGGGGTATTCAAGAACAACAGGTTGTTCCGGCTCGATATCGTCAAGAATTCCTGACTATTGCATGGGAAGAGATTCATCTTAGAAGCATTTTTCCTTTCCAATATTTTTCTATTGGAGCTTCCCTCATTCCTTTTATCGAGCATAATGATGCGAATCGAGCTTTAATGAGTTCTAATATGCAGCGCCAAGCAGTTCCCCTTTCTCGTTCTGAAAAGTGCATTGTTGGAACTGGGTTGGAAGGCCAAACGGCTCTAGATTCGGGTATTTCAGCTATAGCCGAACACAAGGGAAAAATCATTTATACTGATACTCACAAGATCGTTTTCTCAAGTAATGGGGATACTCTAAGCATTCCATTAGTTATGTATCAACGTTCCAACAAGAATACTTTTATGCATCAAAAAACTCAGGTTCGGCGGGGTAAATATATTAAAAAGGGACAAATTCTAGCGGGTGGTGCGGCCACAGCTGGTGGGGAACTCGCTTTAGGAAAAAATGTATTAGTAGCTTATATGCCATGGGAAGGTTACAATTTTGAAGACGCAGTACTAATTAGTGAACGTCTGATTTATGAAGATATTTATACTTCTTTTCACATCCGGAAATATGAAATTCAGACTCATGTAACAAGCCAAGGTCCTGAAAGAATAACTAAGGAGATTCCGCATTTAGAGGCTCATTTACTCCGAAATTTAGACAGAAATGGAATTGTTATGCTGGGATCTTGGATAGAAACAGGTGATATCTTAGTAGGTAAATTAACACCTCAGACAGCGAATGAATCATCATATGCCCCAGAGGATAGATTATTACGAGCTATACTTGGCATTCAGGTATCCACTTCAAAAGAAACTTCGCTAAGACTACCTATAGGTGGAAGGGGCCGAGTTATTGATGTGAGATGGAT